TTTATTATTCCTAATTATTCCTATAATATAATAATAAAAATATAATAATAAAGGATAATAAAGGATAGAGCCATTATTGAGATACCACTCTAGAAGAGCTATATTTCTAACCTTGTGTCATAAACTAGGGCTAAGGGACAATCTCAGGTAGACAGTTTATATGGGGCGTAGGCCTCCTAAAAAGTAACGGAGGCGCGCAAAGGTTTCTTTGAATCAGACGGAAATTGGATTTATACGTGTAAAGGCATAAAGAAGCTTGACTGCAAGACCCCAAAACTCGTTAAGCAGGAACGAAAGTTGGTCTTAGTGATCCGACGGTTCCGAGTGGTAGGGCCGTCGCTCAACGGATAAAAGTTACTCTAGGGATAACAGGCTGATCTTCCCCAAGAGTTCACATCGACGGGAAGGTTTGGCACCTCGATGTCGGCTCGTCGCCACCTGGGGCTGTAGTTGGTTCCAAGGGTTGGGTTGTTCGCCCATTAAAGCGGTACGTGAGCTGGGTTCAGAACGTCGTGAGACAGTTCGGTCCATATCCGGTATGGGCGTAAGAGCATTGAGAGGACTTTTTCCTAGTACGAGAGGACCGGGAAGGATGCACCTCTGATGTACCAGTTATTGTGCCATCGGTAAACGCTGGGTAGTCAAGTGCGGAGTGGATAACTGCTGAAAGCATATAAGTAGGAAGCCCACCATAAGATGATTGCTCTCTTATTTCGTCTTGGTTTTTACATATTTATTTTTATAATTTTAATTTATAATTTAAGTAAAGAGTAAAGAAAAATATAAGGTCTCGGCGAGATTAGCCGATTTTAATTTTAATATGAATTATTAATATAGTTAGTTATTAGTTATTTTATATTTGATTATATAATAATAAATAATAGGTGTTAGGTGGAAGTGCAATTATGCATGTAGCTGAAGCATACTAATAAGATAAAGTAAAAAAAAAAGACCAATAGAATTAAACCTTGTTCTGTTATTATGTCAAAAATTTTAATTTGATAAAAAATACATAATCTTCTTATAAATTTATTTAAATACCTGGTATCTTAGGCATAGGTTAAGTACACCAATATTTTCCTTTCGAACTTGGTAGTTAAAGTCTATTGCGGTAAAAATACTGTAGGAAGGGTCCTACGGAAAAAAAGCTTGATGCCAGAATATATTATTACTTATAGTATAATAATATACTATATATAATGTAAAAAGGGGAGTTAATTCATATTAAAAAGAATCATATAATCATATAATAAATTTAAATATAAAAAATAAAAAGGGAGTATTTTTTTTTGAAGACATCAGCCATTTTAATTCTAGTAGGCCTTTATTATGGGTTTTTTACTATTTTTTCTATAGGACCATCCTTTTTTTTTCTTATCCGATATCTAGTTATGGAGGAAGGAAACGAAAAAGAAGTATCAGCAACAACTGGTTTTATTGCAGGACAGATTTTAAATGTTTTATCTATTTATTATACACCTATTTATAAGATATTAGTAAGACCTCATCTAATAACCATTTTAGTTATTCCTTATATTTATTTTATTATATTTTATTTTAATAATAAAAACGATTATTATTATATTAGATCTACTTCAATACATAATCTTAGCATTCAGTTCATTTTCTTTAATAATTTAATTTATCAATTATTAAATCTTATTATTTTACCGAGTTCTGCTTTAAACAGATTAGTAAACATTTATATGTTTAAATATAATAAAAAGATTTTATTTTTAACGAGTAGCTTTTGTGGTTGGTTAATTAGTCATATTTTATTTATTAAAATCATTAATTCAATAGTATTTTGGATAAGACATAATTATTATCGATATAAACATAATAAATATATTATTACAGAATTTAAAAATTATATAAATAGAATTTTTAATATTTTTTTATTTTTTATTTGCGTATCTTATTTAGGTAGAATGCCATCACCTTTTTTCACTAGGAAATTATTGGATATTGAAGAAGTAAAGATAATAGAAGATGAATATTCTTTTGAAAGAGATTACGAGATTAATAATAGGTTAGAAAAAGATAAGATGAAAATTAACAAAATAAAATTTTGGTTTGAAAATATTTTTGTTAATTTTCTATTCGATTATAAACGATGGAATCGTCCTTTAAGATATATAAAGAATCTTCAATTTGATAAGTCTTTACGAAACGAAATGTCACAGTTTTTATTTTTTACTTGTACAAATGATGGTAATAAAAGAATATCTTTTACATATCCATACAGTTTATCTATATTTTTAGAAAATATAGATAAAAAACTTTTTAACGAATATATTCTTAATTCTTGGATTTATACTAATGAAAAAAGAATGTGCAAATTTAATGATGAATTTAAAAAACGAATAAAAAAAATAGAATTAAAGAATAATAATAATACGGAAAAATATAATATATTTGAAAAAAGGATCTTATTATGTGATGATAAAAAACAAATAAAATATTTACCAAACTTATATGATCCTTTTTTTAACGGACCTAACCGAATAAATATAAATAATATGGATACAAAGAGTTTATCAGGAATATTCTTAATCAATAATATTTATAATATACTTAATAATTATTATGTAAAACTATCCCATAATATAATTATTAGTTATAATATGGAAAAGTATATTCTTGGTTATTCAGAAAATACAATAAAATATTTTAAGTTTTTATTTGATATTATTATAGCATATGAAAAAAAAATTAATAATAAATATTTTATAATTAGACTGAATAAAATAAGGAAATATATTTTTAGATGGTCTTATAAGTTAAAAGAAAGATTAGAAGAGGAAGAAGACTATAATGAAGAAGAATTTGAAGAAGAAGACATTTTTGATATAAATTCAAGAAAGTTCAAAAATATAATAATTTATAAAGAGAATAATAAAGATACTAATGATACTAATGACATATTGATTTCTAATAATATGGAGAAAAAATATAGAAATGAGGAACGAATAGACGAGGTAACTTTGATACATTATTCAAATAAATCAGATTTTCGTCGTAACCTGATAAAGGGGTCCATGCGTGCGCAAAGACGTAAAATAGTTATTTGGGATTTATTTCAAGTAAATGTTCATTCTCCCCTATTTTTGGATCGTTTAACTAATTCTTTGATTAATGATCTTATCTTTAATAAATTTAAAGGTATTAAAAAAGTAAAAGAATTACATTTAATACCTTACAAGTTGGAAAAAGAGCATAAGTATAAAGATGATCAGATAGAAATAAACGAAAATTGGGATAATCCTTTATTTAATCAAGTAATAAGAAGTTTAATGTTAGTAATACAATCTTATTTTCGAAAATACATTCTATTACCTTTATTAATAATAGTTAAAAATATATTACGTGTATTATTTTTTCAAATTCCCGAATGGGACAAAGATTTCAAAGAATGGTCAAAAGAAATGCATATTAAATGTACCTATAATGGTGTTCAATTATCAGAAACCGAATTTCCAGAGGATTGGTTAATAGATGGAATTCAGATAAAGATTTTATATCCCTTTTGCCTAAAACCCTTTAGAAAGAATAAAGCAATATCTCACAATATAAAACGACCACAATCTTTTTTTTTAACAGTTTGGGGGGGCGAAACCGATCATATATTTGGTGATCCCCGAAAACAATCTTTTATTTTTAATCCTATTTATAAAGAAATAAAAAAAAGAGTTAATAGAGTTAATAATCTTTTTTTAAAAATAAAAGTTTTTTTAAAAGTTAGCAAAAAAAAAAATAAAAATAATATATTTTGTGAATCATCTATCTTAAGTCAAACAACAAACATCTCTAATATTTATTTATTTCAAATAAATATTAGAGATGTTTATGATAAAGTATTTAAGATTAGGAAACAAACTGAACAAATTTTAAAAGAAAATAATAACATAATTCAATATTATAAAGATGGAGTATTACAATCATATATGTATTTATGGATTATATTAGTAAAAAAAAATATAAGATTAATACGTAAATCATATTATTTTATTAAATTATTTATTGAAAAACTATATATATATAGTTTATTATGTATAATTACTTTTTATAAGATAAAAATAAAATTCTTTTTTTATTCAAGTAAGTATTATTTTATGAAATTTAATATCTATATTTATAAAGAACAAGATATATTTTATGAAATAACTAAAAATACAATAAATTTCATATTAATTATAAAAAAAATACTTTTAAATACAAAAAATATTACAAATAAGGATCCTAAATTTAATTCTTTTTTATCTTATTTTTCTCAAGCATATGTCTTTTACAAATTATCACGATATCAACGATTGCGATTGATACTTATATATAAATTACGAATAAATACATATGTAAAAAATGATTGGAAAATATGGTTTAATTTATTTTTTAAATCGAAAATAGAAGAAAAGGATATATTAAAAACTTCTGAATGGTACGATAAAAACAATAAATATTATGAATATCATTTAAATCAAAGTAAAATTCTTATTCAAACAGATAAATTTATTAAAGATTACTATAAATTAGATTATTTAGTAAAAAAAAGAGAAAAATGGACTAAAAATAGTCGATATGATATATTATTAAATCAATATATATTTAATTCATATATTGATTTATCAAGATTGATAATAAAAATTAAGAATATAAGAGGGGATCAGGAGATTGAATATGATTTTAATAAACAAAAATATAAATCATTTTTTGTTTATTATTTAAATAGATATATTCCATATACTACTAAAAAAAAAAATAGAGATAATAATCTAAATATTTTATATCAAAAATATTTAGATTATAGAATTATTAATTCTCATTTAATAAATTATAGAAATAAAAATATTATTGATATATTTAATTTTAAATATTGGTTCTTTACAGAATTTTTTATATACTTTTATGTATATAAAGAAAAACCTTGTCTTATTCCCATTAAATCACTTCTTTTTAATATTTCTAAAAGAAGTGATAGCACAAATAAAAAAATAAAAATAAGTTCAAATGAATTATATAAAAAAATAATTATTTATGAAGATTTCATAAAACTAGAAAGTAAAAATAGTATGGAAAAAGTACAATATACAAACAATAGGGAAGCAGAATTATATTATTTTCTTAAAAACTCTTTACTTTTTCAATTGAGATGGTCCGATGCTTTAAATAAAAGAATAATTAAAAATATAAAAGTATATTGTCTCTTACTTAGACTTATGAATCCAAAAGATATTTATATTTCTTCAATACAAAGAAGTGAAATAAAGGTAGATGACATGTTAATTCAAAAAGACTTAGTTATTGCAGACTTTATAAATAATGGTATATTTATTTTTGAACCAATTTTTATATCTATACGAAAGGGTGGAGAACATATTATATATCAAGCTTTGGATATCTCTTTGAATAATAAGTATATAATAAATAATAAATACAAAAATAAAATAAATATATTATTTCCAGAGAATATATTAAGTCTTGAACGTCGTAGAGAATTTAGATTTAGAATTTGTTTAAATTACTTAAATATTTCAAATAAAAATAAAAAGATTTATAATGATAAAAAAATACTACTCAATTCATCAAAATATTTACAAGCTAATAAATATTTTACCAATTTTAATATCTATTTTATTTATTTAAATATTTTTCTTTGGCCCAATTTTAGAATTGAAGATATATCTTGTATTAATCGTTATTGGTTTAATATTAATAACAGTAGTCGTTTCAGTATCTTAAAATTATATATGTATTCAAAACAAATAAATTATCTTATATAATTATAAATAAAAATAATAAAGAATAAAATGGGTTATAAAATAAATATTTTTAAAACTAAAAAAAGAACAAAAGAAAGTATAAATATATTTATTGAAATTTATAGTATCTAACTTGTAAAAAGTGCATAATTGCATGGATAAGCTCACATTAATCTTTTATATTTTTGATAAAGATAAAATTATGTATTGTGAGGAGCCGTATGAGATTAAAATCTCATGTACGGTTCTTTAAATTGACCTATTTTATATGTCAAAATTTACACTCTTACCCCTAAGAAGCCAAACTCTGCATTGCGTAAAATAGCCAGAGTACGATTAACTTCTGGATTTTCTATAACTGCTTATATACCTGGTATTGGCCATAATTTAAAAGAACATTCTATAGTATTAATTAGAGGAGGGAGGGTAAAAGATTTGCCTGGCGTGAGATATCACATTATTCGAGGTATTCTAGATGCTGTCGGAGTAAAAGATCGTAAAAAAGGTCGTTCTAGTGCGTTTTTTAGTTTTATCCAATATTTGTATTTTTTAAGAATATCGTGTGATAATTGCTATAAAACGCGTAAATTTTATGGCTAACCTAATAATATAAGTTTTGTTTTAAGGAGACTATAGCAGGCTATAATAAAAACAAAACTTATATTATTTATTATATTTAATATTAAAATTATTATAAGTTTAAAGTTAAGTATCAAAAATAATATAATATAAAAGCTTATATATTTTTTAGAATAAGTCTAAGCATAATAGCAATATTTTTACATATAACATATAATTTATATATTATAAACTTAATAACTATATAATATATGGATATGTAAAATAATAGATTTCCAATCTTAAAAGGAAACGGATATTCAATTAAGATAAATAAAATAAAATAAATGAATATATATAGAATTAAAGCTTTGATAAAATTATGTGAAAAGCCGTATTCAATAAAGGTTGTATGTATGGTTTGGCGGAATATTTTTTTATTATATTATTATATTTTTAAAATAATCCTACAATATGGGGTTAAAAGGTTAAAATAAGTAATTATTTATTATTTAACTTTTATAAAAAGAATGAAATACGCATGTCACGACGAAATGTTTAATAAAAAAAGAATAATAAAATATGATCCAATTTATCACAATAAATTGATTAACATGTTAGTTACTCGTATTATGAAAAATGGAAATAAATATTTAGCTTATAAAATTATCTATCTATCTTTGAAACATATTAAGAATAAGATAAAAGGGGATCCCATATTTTTTTTACGTAAAGCAATACGAATGCTAAATCCAGGTATAAGAATAAAAAAAAGAAATGAAGGTTACCTAGTTATTACTGAATTAGGATTCGAACAAGGAGTATGTATTGCTATTAAATGGTTATTAAGATCAGCCCGACAACGGTCGGGTACAAATATTATTTTTAAATTGAGTTCTGAATTAATAGATGCCACTAAAGGTAATGGATATGCCATACGCGAAAAAGAAAGAATTACTCGAATAGCAGAGTCAAATCGAACTATTGCATATTTTGTTTAATTTTAATTTTTATTAAAAATTAAACATAGTTATTACATATACATACATTATCAGATAAGATTCCATAAAAGTTGCACAATCTATTATTTTTTTATTATAATTGTTATGCTCAGTGTGTGACTCGATAGTATACTATTTAATTAAGTTTATACTATTTCTTAAACTTATAACTTTAATACTGTAAAGTAAAAAATCCTAATAAAAGTATAATTATATGATTTATTTATTATATTGTATAGTTGTAGCAACTCAATTTAAAAGTTATAAATAAAATACTTATATCCACCTTAGATTATAAAATGTGACAAAGGATGTATTTAACAAAGTAAAGATGATAGAAAGAATTAAAAATTGAATAATAAACTGTCTAAATAGATATACATGAATAAATACTAAAATGTATGACTTAAAAAAAATATTTTTATTTTTATCTTAATTTTTTTATCTTAATTTAAGTACAATGTTATAAACTATCAACATAAAAATATATAATAAAAGTAATAAAATAATAAATAAAAATATAATATTATTGCATAGAGCTTAGAATTTTATAATTAATAATAATTGAGTATAATTATAAATTATGCGGATATAATATATAATAATATGAAAATATGAATATAAATTTAAGATATATAAGAGCTCCATTGAATAGTTTAAGTCTAAACAAAGTACTTAAAAAATAAGTTTATAGGAACGATATAACCTTTTTATTCTATAAGTATTTTATATCTTAACTCTATTATATATATAATAGAGTTAAGATATAAAATACTGACTCATTGGGTAGGATGGCGAAATTAAATATTTAAGTATAGGACAATATTCGCCCTCGAAATAAAAAAATATTTAACTTTATTCGTGAGGAGCCGTATGAATAGAAATTTTCATGTCCGGTTCTGTAGTAGCGATGGAAATACAATATATAATAGATAATCATCAACTATAACCCCAAAAGAACAAGATTTCGTAAACAACATAGAGGTATAATGAAAGGTATATCTTGTCAAGGTAATCGCATTTGTTTTGGAAAATATGCTATAAAAGCACTTGAACCTTCGTGGATCACAGCTAGGCAAATAGAAGCAGGACGAAGATCCATATCACGATATATGTGTCGTGGTGGAAAATTATGGGTACGTATATTTCCAGATAAACCTGTTACTATAAGACCTAAAGAAACACGTATGGGTACAAGCAAAGGATCTCCTGAATATTGGGTTTATGTTCTTAAACCAGGCCGAATACTTTATGAAATGAGTGGAGTCTCAGAAACTGTAGCTAAGACTGCTATGAAAATAGCTACATATAAGATTCCTATAAGAACCAAATTTGTTATTTTTAGTTCATTATAATTACCTATATGTAAATATTAATATAATATGATTCAACCTAAAACCATTTTGAAAGTAGCTGATAATAGTGGAGCTCAAGAAGTTATGTGTATTCGTATTTTAGGAGCTAAATGTACTTTTATTGGTAATGTTATTATTGCTGTAATAAAAAAAACAAAGCCTCGCATGCCTTTAGAAAGATCCGAAGTAATTAGAGCTGTTATTGTGTGTGCATGCAAAGAATTTAAGCGCAATAATGGTATTATAATACGATATGATGGGAATGCAGTAGTTTTAATTGATAAAGATGGAAATCCAAAAGGTACTAGAATATTTGGTGTAATTCCTCAAGAATTGAGGAATTTAAATTTTACTAAAATAATTTCATTAGCACCCAACGTTTTATAAATTCTAAATATTAGAATTTTTTAGAACTTTTTTTTTAATATATTAGGATTTATCATGATGGGTAAAAAAATTATTTATAAAATACTAACTTCTATAAGGAATGTTGATGAGAACAAGACAAGAATAGTTAAAATAGCATCTACTAATATAACAAATAACATTATAAGAATACTTTTACAAGAAGGCTTTATTAAAGATGTTAGAACAAATCATGTTAGTAATAAAATAAAATTATTAGTTTTAACATTACGATATAAGATGAATAATAACAAAAATACGATAAATTTTAAAAACAAGAGTTTTACAGGTTTACAAATATATTCCAATTATAAAAAAATTCCTAAAGTTTTAGGAGGAATAGGAATATTAATACTTTCAACCTCTCTAGGTTTAATGACAGATAAAGAAGCTAAACAAAAAAGAATTGGAGGAGAAGTTTTGTGTTATATTTGGTAATTATTTTATAATATTAAATATAAATAAGATTATAATATTAAATATAATTAAATATAAATAAGATTATAATATTAAATATAAATAAGATAATAATATTAAAGGGAGTATCATAAATAAAGAGATAATGAAGATAAAGTCTTCTGTTCGTAAAGTGTGTAACAAATGTAGATTGGTTCGAAGGCGGGGTCACTTTTTTATTATTTGTTACAACTCTAGACATAAACATAGACAGAAATAGTTTAATATTATATTAATATCTTATATCACTATAATTATAACTATAAGATTATATGAAAAAAAAATATAGAAGAAAAAAAAAAAAGATTAGTTTATATAATAATACACAATATAATAATACACATAGAATATCAAAATTAGTTATTCATATTCAATCAAGTTTAAATAATACTATTGTAACTGTATCAGATATTATGGGTCGGGTTATTTCTTGGACTTCTGCAGGTACTTCTGGATTTATAGGTACAAAAAAAAGAACACCCTATGTTGCTCAAGTTACAGCATGTAACGCTATGTATAAAATATTAGATTTAGGTATTATTATTAAACAAGCTGAGGTTATGATTAAAGGGCCGGGCATAGGGAGAGATGCGGCATTAAGAGCTATTTGTAGAAATGTAATTTTATTGAGATTTATCCGAGATGTTACATCTATTCCACATAATGGATGTCGACCTCCTAAGAAAAAACATGTATAATGTATAACTAAATTTCATATTTTCATATAATTTTCATATATTATAAATAATATTTTATTTTAAAATAATGTTTCCTTTTTTAAAGTAAAGTAAAGAATGCTCAGCTTTTTTATCATAATGCCCATTGGTGTTCCAAGAGTACCTTTTCGTATTCCCGGAGAGGAAGATGCAGCTTGGGTTGACATATAGTGCGACTTGTAAGCCTTATTGTGGTCATATGGTATTTATATAACCGTTAGCTCCCCGATTAAGCATTATATTTTTCACCAAATAAATAAAATAAATTAAATAACAATAAAGTATTTGAAGCGTGAAATAATAAATTATATAATTATAAATTAGAAGATAAAAATTTATGGTTTATTTAAATTTTAAAAATATTTAGGCTCCGTTTAAAATAATGATTACTACCTTATATTTTAATTTTATATTTTTATATATTATTTACTCTATATGCGTAAATAAAAGTCGGATATCCGGATAAAGGCTGATCTGGAGTAGAATAAAAACCTAAGATAAAAAACCTATTAAGGAACAATATAATACATCATTAATTTACTCGTCGATAAAACAATGTATCAATTATATCAATTATATTTTAAATTATATTTTAATTTATTAAAAATAGCAAAAAAAAAAATAATACTTTTATTTACACATTGATTTTTTTTATGTATTATTTTATGAAATAAATAAAACCATATGTATTAAAAAGTACACGTATGGTTTATCGAGGATAAAAATAATTTCTTAATCAACCGACTTTATCGAGAGAGATTGCTTTTTTTAGGACAAGAGATTGAGAGTGATATATCAAATCAAATTGTTGGTCTTATGGTCTATCTAAGCATAGAAGATGAAATCGAAGATATTTATCTATTTGTAAACTCTCCGGGAGGTTGGGTGATACCTGGAATATCTATTTATGATACTATGCAATTCATCTCACCAAAAATTAATACTATATGTATTGGATTAGCCGCATCCATGGCATCTTTAATATTAATTGGAGGAGAAATAACTAAACGTTTAGCATTCCCTCACGCTTGGCGCCAATGAGTCTTTATATTTTATATTTTTTAAAATTAAATAATAATAATATGCCTTCGCTTTTTAAAATAAATAAATATAAAAAATATAAATTAAAGATAAAAAATGTAATAAAAAAAAAATATAATATAGTAAAAATAGCATGGCACTTAAAATTCGATATTATTACATATGAACATATAATTTTATATCGAAATATAGTAATAGTAATATGAAAATCTTTTTATTATATATTCTTATTCTTATAATTTTATAGCTATAAGAATATATAAAGCGTCACAGATATACTTACCCATTATACCTTTAATATTCTTAATTTTAAATTTTTAAAAAGAAACTTTGGGATTACTAATTTAATAAAATAAAAGAGAGAGTAACAGAATCATCATAGTATAATAGTATAGGTTAAAAAGTAAAGTAAAAGAAAGGATGATATAGTTTTTTATCGGTATTAAAAAATGAATATATTTATATAGCCGTATGCAATTTGAAAGTATTATGCCTGTACGGTATATTTTAAATTTAACTCTTATTTTTTAAATATTAAAATATCAGGGTTATGATTCATCAACCTGTTAGTTCTTTTTACGAAGCGCAAGCAGGGGATTTTATTCTGGAAGCCGAAGAGCTATTAAAGCTTCGTGAAACTATAACACGAATCTATGTACAAAGAACAGGTAAGCCCCTATGGGTTATTTCTGAAGATATGGAAAGGGATGTTTTTATGTCTTCAACAGAAGCTAGAGACTATGGTATCATTGATCTTGTAGCAGATAAGTAGAAACTGATATAATTAAAAATTTAAACTTTAGGTTAAGATTAATATAAACCAAATCACTCTAAATAATTATATAATTATGCCTACTATTAAACAACTTATACTAAATTCAAGACAGCCTAAAATAAATGTCACAAGATCTCCCGCTCTTCTAGGATGTCCTCAGCGTAGAGGAACATGTATTAGGGTGTATGTGCGACTCGTTAAGTTCACATAATTAATTAAATTAAAATTATAATATTATAGTTGTTATAGAATTTATGGTTAGCGTGTTGGAAACAAATTAAATTAATATTAAATAAATCCTATATTAACTTTAATCAGAATAATAAAATAGAATTTATTCTTGTTAATAAGCGTATAATATAATATAAAAACGGAATTAAAGGGTTAGCTACTTAGCCAACTCTAAATATTGAATGTCGTCACTTTATGAATATTAAATATATAATTCTTATTTATTTTAATTTATGATCATATATATTAAATAGTATAAGCTATACAAACTAAAACTTTTTATTTTTATAAAAATAAAGGATAAGATCCGGCGTATAGGGGGACCCCACCGTTTTAAAATATTCTACATATAAACGAGTAAACCCCGTTATTCTTGTAAATTGTAAAGAAGTGCGGGTGGGAAGATTATATTTGCGAAAGCCATTGTAATAATTACATTATATATTGGTAAATATGCTTTATCATTAATTAAATTAATAAAAATAAATAAAAAAAGGCTTACTAAATAATAAATTAAATGACCAAATTGAAAATAGGTTATATAATTCAGAATTGTAGAAAAGATTTTCGTTTATTTGCATCAACCTTTTTAGGTTTTACCTCAACAAAACAGTCGACTCAAAAAAAAAAAAAATCTTTAATTTATGCTCATTATGATAAGAGTATAAAAATAAGATATTTTCGTTGTTTATGGATAACTCGTATAAATTCAATAACTATAAAAAATATTAGTTATAATTTATTTATGCATAATATGTACAAAAAAAGATTACTTTTAAATCGTAAAATATGTGCACAACTAATTCTATCAAATAAAGAGTATTTTTATATCATTTTAAATGATATAAAAAATTAATTTTTAAATCTTAATAAAGATAAAATGCGAGCTTTTTTTATAGCTATAGTAATATATCTTTGTTGTTTAAGAGTTAAGTTATTAGTTTCTCTAGATAAAATTTTGCCTTGTTCACTAATAAATCTACTTATGAAACTTATGTTTTTATAATCAATTATATCTCCCGATCCAATCATGGGTAAACTTATATAATTTTTTTTTTTTGATTTAATTTTATTCATATATCTTACTATACTTTTTCTTTTTTTCTTATTATTTTTATTATAAATTATGAATAAAATTACTAAATTAACTAATTTTTTTTATTATTTATTTTTACCTATCATATCTCTCCTAAAATCATATAATAAATATGATTAACAAGTGCTCTTATTGGTAGAATGCATTTATATCGTAGGTTCAAATCCTACAGAGTACAAAAAGTGTCCTACTTGGTTTATTTTATCCTATAATTATATATTTATATAATTATAGGATAAAATAAAAGTAAATGCTAATACTTAAATTGATATACTACAAGGTAATAATCCTTGTAATTCAAATAATTCATAAATAACTTCTTTTAAAATATTACGCGGTACAATTAGATCAAATAAACCTTTATGGAATAAATTTTCAGCCGTTTGTAAACCTTCAGGTACTATTTTTTTCAATGTTTGTTCAATTACCCTTTTGCCTGCAAAAGCAATGTAAGCATTAGGTTCAACAATAATAACATCTCCCAACATACCAAAACTAGCTGTAACTCCGCCTGTTGTAGGAGATGTAAGAATTGATATATAAAATAAATTATTCTTTAATTGATAATCATATAAAACAGAAGATATCTTAGCCATTTGCATTAAACTCAAACTACCTTCTTGCATTCGTGCTCCTCCGGAAGCACATATAATAATGATAGGTAATGATTTATTCTTAGCATATTCGATCAAACGAGTAATCTTCTCCCCTACTACAGAACCCATACTACCTCCCATAAATTGAAAATCCATCACTCCCATTGCTACAGGAATACTATTTAGTTTACCTATGCCTGTTTGAACAGCTTCTATTAAACCAGTTCTTATTTGATAAAAGGAAAGACGATCTGTATATGATTCCTCTTCTGAATAGAATTCAATAGGGTTCACAGAGAACATATACTCATCCATAGACTCCCAAGTTCCAGGATCTATAAGAAGATCAATTCTATCTGAACTATTCATTTTTAAATGAAAATTACAATGTTCACAAATATTCATTCTTGATTTAAATAATTTTTTATAATTTAATCCATAACAATTCTCACATTGAACCCATAACTTCTTGTATTTATTATTTATATCTTCTTCTATATCTAAATAATCAACATCATTTATATCATCCATTTTTATATCATCATTATTTTTGATTTCCTCAAAAAATAAATCATAAATATATAGGTCTACGCCATATTTATAAATGTCAGTAATTTCATAAATAAGGTAGCAATCAACAAAATTATTAATATGATTATTCCAAATACTCTCATCATATACAGAAAAATATGATGAATAATTTTTATTATTTTTAAATCTTATTACTCCAAAATTATACTTATATTCTACTATTTTAGACAACAGTAAATTGAACCAAATATCTTTCATAAAATAAATTATCCTATATTTTATTTTTTATTATTTATAATGAATAGTCATTTAATTTTAACTAAATATTTTAACTAAATATTAAATATAATAAAATAATGTTTAATACCTTAGTTCAGCCTTAATTTATATTGAAGTAAAAATAAAAATAGATAATTACTTATTATATGTCGCGTTATCGAGGACCTCGTTTAAAAATAATATATAGGTTAGGAGCTTTATCAGGATTAAGTAGAAAAAGGCATATATCTACAAGTGATAAAAAAAGAATAAGAATATGTTCTGTAAAAAAATCACAATATTGTATTCGTTTAATAGAGAAACAGAAATTACGTTTTTATTATGGTTTAACTGAACAAAAATTACATAAATATGTACAGATTGCTGGAAAAGTAAAAAGTTCAAGGGGTATTATCTTATTGAAAATACTCGAGATGCGTTTAGATAACATTATCTTTAGATTAGGATTGGCTTCCACCATACCTGAAGCTAGACAATTAGTTAATCATAGACATATATTAGTTAATGGCTGTATAATTGATATACCAAGTTATATTTGTAAACCTAGAGATATTATTATAAAGACAAATAAATTAATAAATAATTATAATATTATATCATCGACTTTAATTAGTTTACCAAATCATTTATCTATCGACTCTTTACAACTTAAGGGTTTTATAAATAAAATAATAGATAGTAAAGAGATCGGTATTAAAATAAATGAGTTGTTAGTTATAGAATATTATTCTAATAATAAATGATAAAAAAAAGGTTCAAATCTTATTCACAAATTTTTAATTTATATACAAATTTATATACAAATATATTTTTTATATTTTTATTAGATATAAAATTAGATATAAAAGTACAAATAAATAAAATGCGGAGACAGGATTTGAACCTGTGATCTCAAGGTTATGAGCCTTGTGAGCTTACCAAACTGCTCTACTCTGCGTTGAACCAAAAAATACTTATACTTTAATATTTTAATTTTTTATTTACCAACTTGATATTATTGTACCTGGTAATAAACATGCATGAACCATTTCTCGCAATATATATCCAGATAATCTAAAGTATTTATAATTTGATCTAGGTCTTCCTGTTAAAAAACAACGTCTACGAAGTCTTATGGAAGAACTGTTTCGTGGCAAGGATTGTAATTTTTCATTAATCTTCCATCTTTCTCTCAAAGATAAAATGCTGCTTATTTCTTTTTTTAAAGATCGATGAATAAAATAATATTTTTTTTCTAACTCCTGACGCTTTTTTTCTCGTTGTATCAAGCTTATTTTTGCCATAATGTTAAATTTTAAACTCCTTATATTACTTATATTATAAGATTAAAATATTATAAGATTAAAAAATAAAAATAATAATAAATAATAAAAAATAAAATATAATTATAATTATATATAAAAATAATAATATATATATAATATATAATATAAATATATATAATATAATTATTATAATTATAATATATAATAATATATATAATATATAATATATAATATAATTATAATATATAATAATATAAAAATATAAAATATATAAAAATTATTTTTATAAATTTGGTATTAGGCCCTCATCGTCTATAGAGGTTCAGGACATCTTTATTTAAATAAGATAACGGGGATTCGACTTCCCCTGAGGGTATTTTATTTATTTGTATTTATATATTATATACAAAAAATATAAAAGATTTAACATGATATTATTTATAGTTGACGATATGGTCAAGTGGTAAAGACAGTGGACTGCAAATCCGTTATTCCCAGTTCGACTCTGGGTGTCGTCTGATTAAAAAAAATTATTATTTAGGTCGTGAAAATAGATTGTGAAAAATAAATTATTAGATAAGTTTTTGTCAAGAGACTATTATTTTATTTCTATATTTATCATTTTATATTTGAAATTTTAAAAAGGTCTTAATAGTTTAAAAACTTGTGATAAATTTTATAAAATGATAAAACGATATTGGAATATAAGTTTAAAAGAAATGATTGATGTGGGAATGATTTTTGGTCATGGTAATAATAAATGGAATCCTAATATGTCTCCTTATATTATTGCAAAGTGTAAGAATATTTATATTTTAAATATTACCATTACTGCTCGTTCTTTATCAGAATCCTGTTCTTTAGTTATTGATGCAGCAAGCAGGGGAAAGGAGTTCTTAATAGTAGGTATAGGTACAAAAAATAAAGCTTCTATTTTAATAGCATCCGAAGCACAAAAGATTAGATGTCATTATGTTAATAAAAAATGGTTTTGTGGTATGTTAACAAATTGGTCTACTACAGAGAATTTACTTCAAAAATTGAGGGATTTAACAAACAAAAAAAATAGTGGTAAAATAAAAATTTTACCTAAAAGAGATGCATCTATAGTAAATATAAAATTAAATGCTTTAAAAAAATATCTGGGAGGAATAAAATATATGACAAGATTACCCGATATTGTAATTATAGTTGATCAGAATCATGAATTTCATGTTATTCGAGAATGTATAATATTGGGTATTCCAACGATTTATTTAATTGATACAAATAGTGATCCAGAGCATAAAGATATTTCTATCCCATATAACAATGAATCTATAGCATCTATTAATTTTATTATTACTAAATTAGTATCTTCAATCTTAATAGGATTAACTGTTCGAGAGAAAAAATAGTTCTCTTAGTTTATTGTCGTGTCGGGTAAAAATAAAGGA